CCGACCTTGCGCTTATCAAGCGCACGCTCTAACCGACTGAGCTAATAGTCCTGTTGAAACAACATTGAATTATTGTTAGTTCAATTATAATGTACTAGAAAGTCGAATTCTTTCATCCGAGATCTTTCTAGTACATTAGAAAATAGTAATGTTTTTAATGCATAAAGTATGCATAACAACGTTATGCACACAATTAAAAACTTTTCTCTAACTTGAAAAAGTTAGAAAGTCAACAGTTAACAAAAGTTAACCTGAAAAAGGAGGTGATCCATCCCCACCTTCCAGTAGGGATACCTTGTTACGACTTCACCCTGGTCATAAGCCGTACCTTAGTAGCTTCCCTCCAGGTGGCGTAAAGCCACCTAGTTAGGATCACCACTTTGGGTAAGACCTACTCCCGTGGTGTGACGGGCGGTGTGTACAAGGCCCGGGAACGTATTCACCGCCATATAGCTGACTGGCGATTACTAGCGATTCCGGCTTCATGTAGGCGAGTTGCAGCCTACAATCCGAACTGAGGCTGAGTTTAGCAGATTGGCTTACTCTCGCGAGTTTGCTACCGATTGTCTCAGCCATTGTATTACGTGTGTAGCCCAGGATATAAGGGGCATGCTGACTTGACGTCATCCTCTCCTTCCTCCGGTTTACACCGGCAGTCTTTTTAGAATATTAACTAAAAACAAGGGTTGCGCTCGTTGCTAGACTTAACTATACACCTCACGGCACGAGCTGACGACAGCCATGCACCACCTGTACTCGAGTTCCTTTTCAGGCACCAATCTATCTCTAGAAAGTTCTCGGTATGTCAATCCCTGGTAAGGTTCTTCGCGTTGCATCGAATTAAACCACATAATCCACCGCTTGTGCGGGCCCCCGTCAATTCCTTTGAGTTTCACTCTTGCGAGCATACTTCCCAGGCGGGACACTTAACGCGTTAGCTACAGCACTGCTTCAAACAGCACTTAGTGTCCATCGTTTACGGCTGGGACTACAAGGGTATCTAATCCTTTTCGCTCCCCCAGCTATCGTCTCTCAGTGTCAGTCATGGCCCAGTAGAGCGCCTTCGCCACTGGTGTTCTTCCTTATCTCTGTGCATTTCACCGCTCCACAAGGAATTCCCTCTACCCCTACCATACTCTAGCTTTTAAGTACTCCACTGCCTGTCCAAAGTTGAGCTCTGGGATTTGACAGTAGACTTTAAAAACCACCTACAGACGCTTTACGCCCAATCATTCCGGACAATGCTTGCACCCTCTGTATTACCGCGGCTGCTGGCACAGAGTTAGCCGGTGCTTATTCCTCAAGTACCGTCATTGATTCTTCCTTGAGAAAAGAAGTTTACGATCCACGGACCTTCTTCCTTCACGCGGTATTGCTCCGTCAGGCTTTCGCCCATTGCGGAAAATTCCTCACTGCTGCCTCCCGTAGGAGTCTGGGCCGTGTCTCAGTCCCAGTGTGGCTGATCATCCTCTCAGACCAGCTACTGATCGTCGCCTTGGGAGGCCTTTACCCCCACCAACTAGCTAATCAGACGCAAGCCTCTCTCTTGGCAGTTTTCACTTTTAGCTCCTCAGCATTATGGGGTATTAGCAACAGTTTCCCATTGTTATCCCCCACCAAAAGGTAAGTTCTTACGCGTTACGCACCCGTCCGCCACTGCAGTTTATTCAATGACCCGAGAGTCAACAAATAAACCTCGTACGACTTGCATGTGTTAAGCATACCGCCAGCATTCGTCCTGAGCCAGGATCAAACTCTCCAGTAATTTTTTTTTTAAAAAAATCAGATATATATATGAAACCTCTTCGAAGTTTCTTAAAATTATATATAATTTTTTCTTTATACAAAAACTTTAATGCAATTAAATTTAGAACTTGATTTTGCCAAGCTAAAGAAAACATTGAAAAATTTTTTAAAAAGCTAAAAGCTTCGTTACCTTTCTTAAAGTTTTCCTTTGAATCTAAATAAAGTTTTTTATTTAAGTTTTTGTTTTTTATGAGTTTTCAGCAATTTGTCATTGCTTTTATTTTTTGAACATTCCTAAATCTTTAATTTACCAAATATTTTTTTTTTGTCAATACAAAAATTTTCTTCTTAAAAGTTTTTTATTATCATAACAGTCTATTTCAAGTTATTGATTAATCATACCTAAACTTTAACTTTATATGGTATCTATTATCATACAGTTTTTATCCAATCTTCCAATTTTGTTAAATCATTTAAATTAAGTAAAAAATGCTTGCTAGGCCCAACGGGCCGGGGGGGGAAACCGAGGGGCCAAAGGCCCCTCGGAAACCCCGAGGGCCGAAGGCCCTCGCATAACAACGTTCTTTCGACGGGGCCGTAGGCCCCGTGCGCAAAAGCACGGGGGGCAAAGCCCCCGAAAAAGTCGAAGATCGAAAGCACGTACTAAAGACAATACGAATACCTAATATGAGTCGTGCTTGCATAAAAAAATTGGTTTTGGTATATATATAAATACCAGGGGTTTACATTAAACCTTGTTTTATATTCAGTTCATGAATCGGAGAAACATTCTTTTTTATTTGAAATCTATTATGACTGCTGTTCTTTCAAACCGTGGTACTTCTAGCCTTTGGGCTCGTTTTTGTGAGTGGATCACTTCAACTGAAAACCGTTTATACATCGGTTGGTTCGGTGTGTTAATGATCCCTTGCTTATTAACAGCTACATCTGTATTCATTATCGGCTTCATCGCAGCTCCTCCAGTAGATATCGATGGTATCCGTGAGCCAGTTTCTGGTTCTTTATTATACGGTAACAACATCATCTCTGGTGCTATTATCCCTACATCTAACGCAATCGGTCTTCACTTCTACCCAATTTGGGAAGCTGCTTCTTTAGACGAGTGGTTATACAACGGTGGTCCTTACCAATTAATCGTTTGCCACTTCTTATTAGGTGTTGCATCTTACATGGGTCGTGAGTGGGAACTTTCTTACCGTTTAGGTATGCGTCCTTGGATCTGTGTTGCTTACTCAGCTCCAGTAGCTGCTGCAACTGCAGTATTCTTAATCTACCCAATCGGACAAGGTTCTTTCTCTGATGGTATGCCTTTAGGTATCTCTGGTACTTTCAACTTCATGATCGTATTCCAAGCTGAGCACAACATTTTAATGCACCCATTCCACATGTTAGGTGTTGCTGGTGTATTTGGTGGTTCATTATTCTCAGCTATGCACGGTTCATTAGTAACTTCATCATTAATCCGTGAAACTACTGAAAACGAATCTGCTAACGAAGGTTACAAATTTGGTCAAGAAGAAGAGACTTACAACATCGTAGCTGCACACGGTTACTTTGGTCGTTTAATCTTCCAATACGCATCATTCAACAACTCTCGTTCATTACACTTCTTCTTAGCTGCTTGGCCGGTAATCTGCATTTGGTTCACTGCTTTAGGTTTATCAACTATGGCATTCAACTTAAACGGGTTCAACTTCAACCAATCAGTTGTTGATTCACAAGGTCGTGTATTAAACACTTGGGCTGACATCATCAACCGTGCTAACTTAGGTATGGAAGTAATGCACGAACGTAACGCTCACAACTTCCCATTAGACTTAGCTTCTGTAGAAGCTCCTTCTGTAAACGCTTAATTTTTCTTTTCTCTTTTCTAAAGAAAGAGACTAGGAGTTTTTTTATTAATAGGGCGGGTTCGATCCTACCCTGTTAATTTTATTGAAAACAAAACTAACCCTCTGCTTCTTTCGATTTTTGCGAGGGCTTAGGGCCGAAGGCCCTCGGGGGAGCCCGAGGGGCCTAAAGGCCCCTAGAGACCCAACGGGTCTAGGCCTAACAGGCCTCTAAGGCTTTGAGAAGCCTTCGGGAAACCGAGGGGCCAAAGGCCCTCGAGGCCCGTGGGCCTCGTAGCCCCGATATGAAAAGATAGGTATGAAATTGAACTCATACCAATCTAACTTTTGATTCAGAACGGTAGGCCCTAGAGGCTCTTAGCCTCTCGGGGGTCGGGGGGGAACCCCCCCGGGCCTAGTAAAAAAAGAATTATTATAAACGATTAAGGATTGTACTCCGTAAAACGAGACACATAAAAATTATTAACAACTACATGATAAGTTGCATCTAAACCTTTATTTAATCTTTCTTTTACGCGACTCATAATACGTGAAATAACATATACATAAGCTTGTTTAAAAGCTTTTTGTTGATAAAATTGAATAGTTTCTTGTTTGAATTCTTCTAATTTAGAAAGACGTTCTTCATGTTGACTAATACAATTATTCACTTCTTGAGTGACTCTTAATAAACCTTCTTCACGAATCTCTTTAGCTTTTTTCTTAGCAAGTTCTAATTGATTTTTAGCTTGACTTAGCTTTTCTGCCGCTTCTGAAGCTCTTTGACTAGCTTCCTGTAAATTGTTTAAAATTGTTTTTTTACGATCTTCTAATAAAGAATTTAAATTATTACCAACAAAAGATACAACAACTGCAACAACTGCAGCTAAATTAATAATATTTGTTTCAAAAATATTTGTATTAATTCCAAACCCATGACCTAACGGTAAAGATGGTAAAATTGAAAAAATCAACTCAAAATTCATAAATAAATTTTTTTAATATTCTTATCGGAAAATTTTAAATAGTTGTTTTTATAAAAACTTAATATAAAATCTCTAAAAAAAAACCATTTTTCCTTTAAGTGTAAGAACTTAAAGTAATTTTTGTAAAGTTAATAAATTTAGGTTTGACATATTCGTTGTAAACGAATATGAAAACAACAATTAACATACAATGTCATCCGGAAAATCCTCAGTGTAATAAATACTAACTAGAATTTATCCATCCAATAAAAAACTTGACTGTAAAAAAAATCACATAGTTTCTAATTAAATGAAAACTCATTTAAGATGAACCCTATTTAAAGGGAATAGTAATTAACTAAAAAATGAAATGAAGATAACTGAAAAAATTTCATTTTTTCAGTTATCTTTTTATAAAATTAAGAAGCAAACGGGTTAGCAAAAAGAAGAGCTAAAGCTACTACTAAACCATAAATAGTTAAAGATTCCATGAAAGCAAAACTTAATAAAAGCGCACCACGGATTTTACCTTCAGCTTCAGGTTGTCTAGCAATACCTTCTACTGCATAACCAGCAGCAGTACCTTGACCCATACCAGGGCCAATCGCAGCAAGACCAACAGCTAATCCAGCAGATACAACAGATGCAGCAGCAACAATTGGATTCATTGAGATTTCCTCCTATATAATCAGTAAAATTATAACAACCAAATTTAATTATATAAAAAAATAAAAAAAAAGAAAGTAACTGTCTTCTTAAAACTATTTAAATAAACTTACTTTGGGGGGCACAGCCCCCCGAGGCTTAGACTCCGTAAACAAAAACACAAATGGTGAAGAAAAGATTCGAAATAACAAAAATCCAAGGAAAGAAAACAAAGTTCAAAGCTGAAAATTGAAAAACCTAAAAGAAACATATTCAACTTAAAAACAATAAAACTGAAGCTCATACGGGGGCGAGACCCAATGGGTCTAGGGGGCCCCACGCTGATGTTAAAGATTAAAAAAGAGATTTTTCACGTATTTTAAAAATAAAGTCATCTCCAACTTATCTAAACAAAAAACCTAAAAACGAAATAAATTCTTCGAGGGCCGTTGGATCTTCGATCCAAAAGGCCCTAAAAAAAGATTTTTTTTCCAAAAACAGAAAATTACCTAAAAACCAATAGAAATAACTATCTGAACAAATAATCTAATTTTAAACTTTGAAGGCCTTCGGCCCTTTGAAGAATTTCTGTTTTTATATATAAAAACAGAAATTCTTCAAAAAACTCAAAACCTACACTATTTAATTAGAAAGTGATTCACCATTATTAACCGTTTGTTGTTCAACACTTTCTTGATTTTTTACTACATATTTTGCTAAAAAAAGAGCTTTTACTGCTTGTGAAATTGCTTTTTGTTTCCAAACATATTTACGCATATTTTTTTTAGACTTTGAAGTACGTTTTTGTTAACCTAAAATTCTAATAAAAAATCAAAATTAGAAGAAGTTTGGCTTCGAAACTTTTAAGAATTCTTTGAAATTTAAAAGCTTTTCTCACTCTCTTAATGAAAATTATGCTAAAGATAATACAAATTGTAAAAAAGATTCTGGGTCACTAATTGAAAGTTGAGCTAAAGTTTTACGATTTAATAAAATCGACGATTTTTTTAAACAATGCATAAATTCACTATAATTCAATCCATAACGTCGAACTGCGGCATTTACTCGTGCAATCCAAAGACGTCTAAAATCACGTTTTTTTTTGCGACGATCCGCATAAGAATTACGTAAAGCTTTCATATTTCTTTGATTTGCTGTACGAAACAAAGTTGAAGCAGAACCACGAAACCCTTTTGTCATGTTTAATACTTTTTTGTGTCTTTTACGAGAAACACTACCACGTTTTACTCGAGTCATTTAATTTTTTTTAAAAAAAGGTATAAAAAATTTAATATTTTCTTTCTATAAAATTGAAAAGTAGAAACATTAAAGTCAATCTATTTTTAGTTTATGAAAGAAGAAAAAAATCTAAGAAAAACTTTTATCTATTTTAAAAATAGAAAATACCCTTAAACAATGAAATTTTGCGTTTTAGATTTATTAAATCTTAAATATTTAATTTTATTTAAAAATTTTTTTTTTACTAGATTTAAAAAATCTATATCATAAAACTTTAACTTTTTATATGACTTTTAACAATTATTTTTCAAAATTGACAGAAAAAAATTTTCTTTTTATAATAAAGAAATTTTTAAAAATTTTTCACACGGACAGATTTTAATAGGATCGACAAGATATTCATTGAACTTTTTTTAATGGTTCCTCAAACTGAAACTAAAGCAGGTGCTGGATTTAAAGCTGGTGTAAAAGATTACCGTTTAACTTACTACACTCCTGATTACGTTGTAAAAGAAACTGACGTATTAGCAGCATTCCGTATGACACCGCAACCAGGTGTACCACCTGAAGAATGTGGTGCTGCTGTAGCGGCTGAATCTTCTACTGGTACTTGGACAACTGTATGGACTGACGGTCTAACTACTCTAGATCGTTACAAAGGACGTTGTTACGATATCGAACCAGTACCGGGTGAAGATAATCAATACATTGCATATGTTGCTTACCCAATCGATTTATTCGAAGAAGGTTCAGTAACTAACTTATTCACTTCAATTGTAGGTAACGTATTTGGTTTCAAAGCATTACGTGCGTTACGTTTAGAAGACCTTCGTATTCCTCCAGCTTACGTGAAAACATTCGAAGGACCTCCGCATGGTATCCAAGTAGAGCGTGACAAATTAAACAAATACGGTCGTGGTCTTTTAGGTTGTACTATTAAACCTAAATTAGGTTTATCAGCTAAAAACTATGGACGTGCTGTTTATGAATGTTTACGTGGTGGTTTAGATTTTACAAAAGATGACGAAAACGTAAACTCACAACCATTCATGCGTTGGAGAGACCGTTTCTTATTCGTTGCTGAAGCTATCTACAAATCACAAGCGGAAACAGGTGAAATTAAAGGTCACTACTTAAACGCAACTGCAGGTACTTGTGAAGAAATGTTAAAGCGTGCTCAATGTGCTAAAGATATTGGTGTACCTATCGTTATGCACGACTACTTAACTGGTGGTTTCACTGCTAACACTTCTTTATCTCACTTCTGTCGTGACAACGGTTTATTATTACACATTCACCGTGCTATGCACGCTGTAATTGACCGTCAACGTAACCATGGTATTCACTTCCGTGTTTTAGCAAAAGCATTACGTATGTCAGGTGGTGACCACTTACACTCAGGAACTGTTGTAGGTAAATTAGAAGGTGAACGTGAAGTAACTTTAGGTTTCGTAGACTTAATGCGTGATGATTACGTAGAAAAAGACCGTAGTCGTGGTATCTACTTCACTCAAGACTGGTGTTCACTGGCTGGTGTTATGCCAGTTGCTTCTGGGGGTATCCACGTATGGCACATGCCTGCTCTGGTTGAAATTTTTGGTGATGATGCATGTCTTCAGTTCGGAGGTGGTACTTTAGGTCACCCTTGGGGTAACGCCCCAGGTGCGGTTGCAAACCGAGTTGCTCTTGAGGCTTGTACTCAAGCTCGTAACGAAGGTCGTGACTTAGCTCGTGAAGGTGGTGACGTAATCCGTTCAGCTTGTAGATGGAGTCCAGAACTTGCTGCAGCTTGTGAAGTTTGGAAAGAAATTAAATTCGAATTCGAAACTATCGACAAACTATAATTTTTTTCTTTTTTCTTTTTTAAGACAAAGGTTATTTAAATGGATAACCTTTGTCTTAAGTTTCTAAATTTTATTACTGAAAATTAGACATTTTTAAACAGTCTTTATTATATTTTCTTTTAAATACTAGACTTCAGTTTTTTTGAAAACTGAAGTCTATAAAAAAATGATCTGAATAAGATCAGTGTTTGGCTGGCCAATGTGAAAACCAATGTTCCGAGGGCCCGGGGGCAAAGCCCCGGGACCCAACAGGTCTAGGCCCTCATGGCTATAATTTCTTCTTTAAACTAAGTCTAAACGTTAATCAGAAAAAATAATCTGACGAGGTTTGCGAGGCCCGTTGGGCCTAGGGCTTCGAGAAGCCTTCGGAGGGCCCCCCACAAAAATAGGAAGAGGTCCGCCCAAAAGTCTAAAAAACTTACCTTTAGTATTCATCTATACCCAAAGCTTTGTGTCTTGCTTTGCGGGGGTTTCCCCCCGGGCCTTTGGCCCTCTAGGGCTTCGAGAAGCCCTCGGGTTTCCCCCTCGGCCCCGTTCGATCAAAGATCGAAAGAATTGAAAATCCTAAAGCTAAAATTTCTCTAAAGACTATCTGAAACTTACAGATGCTTGCCAAACAAAGGCTAATAATAAGAAAAGTACAGGAATAACAGGTAAAATATCTACGATAGGGTCAAATGGTGCATAAGCTTCTGGTAATTTTGCAAGAACTAAAACGATTGATTCCATAGGATTTCTTGAATAAAAAACTAGTATATGACATAATAAATGTAACTCAATCAATTTTTAAAGAATTAAAACTAATCGAATCAGTTCAACTTTGAACTCATTTTTAATTCTTTGGGATAAAAAAAAATACGATAGCATTTTGAAATAAAGTTTAATTTAAATAAAAACTATTTCTAGAAATCGTAAACATTACTTTATTAAAATTTAAAGTAAGAATAAAGCTTTTTTTTGAATGAAAACATATTTCTAGTTTTAAGAAACTCTGAATTCTTCAAATTAAATTTGTTCCAACAATTTTATAATTCTATATTTGAAACAAAATTAAATAAAATTTGTTTATCTTTTTTGTTATAGAAAAGAAATAAAAAAAAATAAAACTTTTTCGAAATTTCAAAATTGATTAAATCTCTTATATATCAAAACAAGCGTTTTTATGACGCTAACGATTCCCAACTCATTGTTACATCATCTAAAATTAATGAACTGTTGTAAATTTCTAGAATAATTAATAAAAAAGCAGCAAATAAAACAATAAAAACACCCATTAAAACTGTTGTTCCCCAACCTGGTAAAACTTTTCCAGCTTCAGAGTTTAATGGTCTTAATAGTGTTCCTAGTGGAGTTACAATTCCAGGTTCTTGAAGTGCATCTGAAGAACTTACTTTAGCTTTAGAAGTTGTTCCTGTTGCCATAATTTAAAAAAATTTAGATTTTTTTTACTTTCTGTCATAATATTAAACACTGGAGAATAATTTTAAAAACAATACAAAAATTTTTATGGATAGTCCTGCTTTCTTTTTTACCTTTTTCTTATGGTTTCTTTTATTAAGCGCGACAGGATATTCGGTTTATGTGAGTTTTGGACCTCCGTCTAAAAAACTTAGAGATCCTTTTGAAGAACATGAAGATTAAATCTTGAAAAAACAAAGAAAAAATCTTTAGTTATTTTTACCTTGCTAAATTTTATAAATCTACAAGTTGTATTTATTAACTTTAACCAAATAAAATGAGCAAGGTAATGTTAATTACTATTCTAGTTAAGATTTTTTATTAAATAATAAAAATCTTTTTGAACAACCTCTTTTTTCATAACTTTCATGTTTTTTAATAAAAAACAAAGTTATTTAGCAGTTTTACTAAATTTTAAAAATTTTTGAAATATAAATAATTATACAATAAAGATAGAACGTGAGTTTTTGTTTTCTGGTTGAACAAAATTGTAACCCCGTATATTATAGCTTTTTAATTTTACCAACGCAAAACTTATTGAGATCAGAACAAAACTCTTAACCCTCACGTTCTATCTTTATAAATAAAAAATTATTTAACCATACGAGGAGGTTCTCTAAAGAAAATTGAAAAGAAAATAATTCCTAACGTACCAATTAATAAAAAAGTGTAAACTAATGCTTCCATAAAAATGAGATTTTAAAATTTTTTTTTAGAAAAGAGTGCCACTTCGTTTCTTTGCTGACAATTAAAATTTGCAGTAAGATAGTTTTTTTTGACATTTGATCTTCAAACTAAAGATATTTTGGGACTTTGCGTTCAAAGCCGCGCGGCCGAGGGGGGTTTACCCCCCCTCCACTAAACGCAGGTTATTTGCGAAGAATATAAAGCTTATTCAGGGTTTTGCATCTAATTCATTGTTTCTGCGGTTTTTTGATCCGAGAACCTTTTTCCTAACAATCAGAATTAAAAATTCTGGTAAAGTGTCTGAAAAAAAATTGGACGCGCTACGAATACTTATAATTTAATTATAACCCAGTCTTTGATTCAAAAAGATCAATGTCACTTATCGATTAAAACGAAGAAGCAACACCAAGACAAATTTGGAGTTTCTTAAAAATGAGCTTTTGTGCGATGAGGGGACCGAGGGGCCGGGGGGGAACCCGAGGGCTTCTCGAAGCCCTAGAGGGCCGAAGGCCCTCGAAGCTTTGCGTCAGATAAAAAGTTCTGACAGGTTATTAAAATGGCCAATCGGGACTTAGTAATTCTTGGCAAACGATGCTTTGACAAATGTCAAACCACCATTTGCCAAGAAAAATTGGTGCCAGCACATGTTCTCACCAGATCCTACCAAACTTCATTCGCTTAGATTAAATCCAAACCCAACTCTCAGCAAAAATTTTGCTGTATAAAAAACCACCATAAAGGCAGTTTTACTTTTTATTTTTTCAAAATAAAAAAGAATAGTAAATACAAACTTACTAGACAATAAAACAACTTAAGATTTTAATGCGTTAAATCAGTATTTTTAAAATTTTTGAAAAAAAACGAAAGTTTTCTAATTATCAAAAATTTAGAAAGCTTCACGAATAGAACTTGTATCACCAAGTTTTTTGTATTTACCAAATTCAATACTGTCATTTAAGTCTTCATCAATACCAGCAAACACATCACGGAAAATAGTACGTGCACCATGCCAAATATGACCAAAGAAGAATAGTAAAGCAAAACAAACGTGACCAAAAGTAAACCAACCACGAGGGCTACTACGGAAAACCCCATCAGATTGTAAAGTAGAACGGTCAAATTCAAAAATTTCACCTAATTGAGCTTTACGAGCATATTTTTTAACCGTAGCTGGATCGTTAAATGTTAAACCATCTAATTCACCACCATAAAAAGTTACAGTTACACCAACTTGCTCAATACTATATTTAGATTCAGCACGACGGAAAGGTACGTCAGCGCGAACAACACCATCTTTATCGATTAATAAAACAGGGAAAGTTTCAAAGAAAGTAGGCATACGTCGAACGAATAATTCACGACCTTCATTATCTTTAAAAACCGAGTGTCCTAACCATCCTACAGCAATACCATCACCACTGTTCATAGCACCTGTACGGAAAAGACCACCTTTAGCTGGGTTATTACCAATGTAATCGTAGAATGCTAATTTTTCTGGAATTTTCGACCAAGCGTCTGAAAGAGAAACACCTTCAGCTTGACTAGTTTGAACTCGTTTTTGAATTTCTTGTTGGAAAAAACCTTGATCCCATTGATAACGTGTTGGCCCAAACAATTCAATAGGAGTTGCAGCTGAACCATACCACATAGTCCCAGCTACTACAAAAGCAGCCCAAAAAACAGCTGCAATACTACTAGATAAAACAGTTTCAATACTACCCATTGAAAGACCAAAATATAAACGGATTGATGGGCGAACACATAAGTGGAATAATCCTGCTAAAACACCTAAGATACCTGCTGCAATATGGTGAGCTGGAATACCACCTGGGTTGTATGGATCGAAACCATCAGCACCCCAAGAAGGAGCTACAGGTTGAACACTTCCTGTTAATCCGTAAGGATCTGAAACCCAAATACCAGGCCCAAATAAACCTGTAACGTGGAACGCACCAAAACCAAAGCATAAAAGACCTGAAAGGAATAAATGAATACCAAAAATTTTTGGAAGGTCTAAAGCTGTTTTCCCAGTTCTTGGGTCACGGAAGAGTTCTAAATCCCAGTAAACCCAGTGCCATACTGAGGCTAAAAATAATAAACCTGATAATACGATATGAGTTGCCGCAACACCTTCATAACTCCAAAGACCCGGATTTGTAGCAGTTTCTCCACTAATTGTCCATCCACCCCAAGATTGTGTTACACCTAAACGTGTAATGAAAGGTAGTACAAACATACCTTGACGCCACATCGGATTTAATACTGGATCTGATGGGTCAAAAACGGCAATTTCAAATAAAGTCATTGAACCTGCCCAACCTGCTACTAATGCTGTATGCATTAAATGAACAGAAATTAAACGGCCCGGATCATTAATAACTACTGTATGTACACGATACCAAGGTAATCCCATGAAAATTTTTAAATATCTTTGTTTACTTAATTCTTTTGTCTAAAAATATTTATTTTACTTTATACTAACTGTTATTTGTATTTTGCTTTATCATTTATCGATCTAATGAGTTATTAATATTTACTAAATAGATCTTAGCTTGGAGTAATTGATTTCAAGTTGTAAATTTTAATTATGTTATGGACCAAATCTGCGCATGCTGCTTTCTTTTTCTGACTAAAGGTCATGTTTTTTGACCCAAAGAACCCGACTCATCGATTTTTTTTAACGATCGGAACCAAAGATTCCAATAAAGGTCCGTGTTTTGGGGAAACTCGGGTCCAAAGGCCCCTAGAAACCAGATGGGTCGGGGGGGGGGGGGAGCTCCTCATAGAAGCCCGAAGACCCGAAAGAAGGAAAAAGCCGAGATTTTCCGAAGAAGATGGACTATTGAAAGTTAATCTAAGAATGAAAAGGTTAATAGATTAACTGAAAAAATACATTAAAGACTCAAATCGGTAAAATTTTTTATTTATATTCAAAACACGACTATAACCGACTTTAGGTCTTCATCTAAAGTTGAAGTTTTCGTTTAAGTTAAACAAATCAGAAAAAAACTTGTCTTAAAAACAAAAATATATTGTAAAACAATAGATATAAAAGACCCAAATGCCAATATCCCATTCAATTGAAAAAAAATAGTGTTGTTGTAATTTTTTTTTAATCAAAAGGCTTTTTAGTCTATTTCTTTGGAACATAGACTTTAGAGTTAAAAATAAAGCTCATTTTTGTTTATTTACTTTTTTATAAAAAAAAAGTAATTAGATGAAGTTTTTAATATTTTTAAAAAATATTAACAGATAAATTTTTTTTATTCAATTAAATTGAATAAAAAATTTAAAAATTTGATTTCTTCTTTGTCTAATTCTTGGTGTTAGACTCTTCAAATCTTTTATTCTCTATTCAATGTTTTCAACGCGACTTTTGCGGGGCTTCTGAATAACAACATTACGCGGGGGGCCAAGGGCCCCCGACGAGACCCAATGGGTCTAGGGGGGCTTTGCCCCTTAGCCAACGACAATTGCAAAAAAGTCTTCAATTTTTAGTTGAAAAAAAGCTCATAATAAAAAGTTGGGGGGAGCCCCTAGGCCCATAGGGCCTAGCCCTTCGCCTTGGGGGGGGGGATCCCCCCCGCCCTGTCCAAAATCAAAGATTTTGGAGCAAAAGAAAAAACAAATTTTTATAAAAAAGTTTAATTTTTTATAAAATTAAAAAATAGCATGATTTTCAAAAGCTTAATTTTATAATTAAGCTTTTGAAAATCATACTTGAAAATGAATCATTAAGATCCTTTGAATTAATCTAAAGGTCTCATTGATAAAGCAGGTTCATCTAAACGGTCAATACCTTTTTCAAAACCAGCTGCAGCTGCACGAGCACGACCTGCGTGCCATAAGTGACCAATAAAAAAGAAGAAACCTAATACGAAGTGTGAACAAGCTAACCAACTACGTGGAGAAACAAAGTTTACCGCGTTAATTTCAGTTGCTACACCACCTACAGAGTTTAAAGAACCTAAAGGCGCATGAGTCATGTATTCAGCAGCTCGGCGTTCTTGCCAAGGTTGAATATCATTTTTTAACTTGTTTAAATCAAGACCGTTAGGACCACGTAATGGCTCTAACCATGGACCTCTAAAATCCCAAAAACGCATTGTTTCACCACCAAAAATGATTTCACCTGTTGGTGAACGCATTAAATATTTACCTAAACCTGTAGGACCTTGAGCAGAAGCAACGTTAGCACCTAAACGTTGGTCACGTACTAAGAAAGTAAACGCTTGTGATTGAGAGGCTTCAGGACCTGTTGGACCATAAAATTCACTAGGATAAGCTGTATTGTTGAACCAAGACATACAACAAGCAATAAAGCCCATTGTAGCAATTGCACCTAAACTGTATGATAAATAAGCTTCACCTGACCAAACAAAAGCACGACGTGCCCATGGCCATGGAGTTGTGTAAATGTGCCAAATACCACCTAAGATACATAAAGTACCAATCCAAATGTGTCCACCGATAATGTCTTCCATGTTGTCAACACTAACAATCCAACCATCACCACCCCATGGTGATTTAACTAAATAACCAAAAATAACTCCTGCGTTTGTTGTTGGATTTGTAATTAAACGAACATCTCCACCACCTGGTGCCCAAGTATCGTACACACCACCAAAGTAAAGAGCTTTCCAAACTAATAACCAAGCACCTAAACCTAAAATAATTAAATGGTAACCTAAAATGTTAGTCATTTTGTTTTTATCTTTCCATACATAACCAAAAAATGGGAAAGATTCTTCTAATGTTTCAGGTCCAATTAATGAGTGATAAACACCACCAAATCCTAGAACAGCTGAAGAAATTAAGTGTAAAACACCAGATACGAAATATGGAAAAGTATCAATAACTTCACCACCTGGCCCAACACCATAACCTAAAGTAGCTAAATGAGGTAATAAAATTAAACCTTGCTCGTACATTGGTTTTTCAGGAACAAAGTGTGCTACTTCAAATAAGTTCATAGCACCTGCCCAAAAAACGATTAAACCTGCATGTGCTACGTGTGCACCTAATAGTTTACCAGATAAGTTGATTAGTCGAGCATTACCTGACCACCAAGCAAAACCTGTGGATTCTTGGTCACGACCTCCTACTGTTAGTGTTCCGTTAAACAGTGTTTCCACGGGATCTCCTTAGGAAATAAATTTATGAGCATTTTTGCTGAAACATAGCAGCTTTCCAAATTTTCAATCTTACTCGAAATTTATATTTATTTATGACACCTTAAATTTTTTGATTAGAAAAACTTAAGGTGTTAATTAAAAGTCTTTATTCAGGCCAATTTTCTGCATACCAACGTTATACGGGGGGTTCCCCCCGGGCCTTCGGCCCTCTAAGGCTTCGAGGGGGCCTTTGGCCCCTATTAGCCCCTCGAAGCCCTCGGAACCCCGTTGGATCTTCGATCCAAAAGGCCCTACGGGCCTAGACATTTAGAAATAAAACAACCCTTTTTTTAAAAAAGCATAAAAGATCAGTTAATGAAAACAACTTTTTTCTAAAATTTTTTTTCAAATGTTGAGGTAAGCTTCTTACACTTAAGTTTTATTAATCTTGACAATATTAATAATTCAAACAAAAAAAGTTTTTAAATCAGTTATATAGAACTGGATTTTTAGAATCATAAAATCAAATGCTGAACGAAAAAAATCAAAACGCTAAATAATATAAATAAAAATTAAAATTTTTAGTTATATTATAACTTATTTTTTTTTTTAATCCAATAAATTTTCTTAAAAACTAAGTTGTCTTGAAATTGTCAAGATCACTGATTATCTAAACTCAATTAAATAGCAAAGTTTGTTTTTTATGCTGTTAAGATTATAAAAAACAAACTTTGCTAGTAAGTAAAAACAGCAGGTTGTAAATAGTTTAAAATTATTTTGTAAAACAGTTTTAACAATATTTGAATTTGTTACTAAAAATAATTTTTAAATTAATATAAATTTTAATCAAAGACCTATTTGTGTAAAAAATAACAATTTTTAAAATTTTGTTTTATAAAAACGACTTAAAATATGTAAAAGATCAATCTCTTTAAGTTGATGATAACGTAAAAAACGGAAAGCTAAATAATCAAACAATTCACGATTAAAATTTAATAGGTGAAATGTTTTTGTAAAACAATAAAGAATATAATGTTGTGAAATTTCGTCTTTTTTATTATTTTCAAAACTTAACCAATAATTCCAAGAAGTTGAATGTAAGAACCAACGTCTTGTTTTTGGGTTATAATATTGATCAGCATCTGGAAAATCTATAACAATGTCTCCCATAGATTGTACAAACATTGAACGCCAATCAACATGACTTAAATACGTTGTCTCTACGTTATGTTCTGCAAGTTGTCCATTCCACCATTGATTTAAAAACGAGAATCGGTGACGTGTTAAGAAACGATTTTTGTAAAAGCAATAACTTGCTGTTGGTTTTAACATCATAAGATCTAGATATCCTAATTCTTTAAACGAATTATCAAAATTTGTTTCTTGATGATCTGTCTGATAGTTTGGTAAATGTTCTCCAGAATGTTTAGAAGACACAGTTGTAAAAGAGGTTTGAATAGAGATATTATAAAGAAGTTTTAAAAATCTTTGTTTTTGATGCATTTGAATTTTTTCATTAATTGTTAACGTTGGCTTTTGAAGAAAATCTTTTAAAGTGCGTTTATAATTTTCAAATTTTTTTGCTGGCATAAGAATAGAAGAATTCGGAGGGCTTGGTGGTTCACGTAAACTAGACTGATTTTCAAAAAATAACATTTTAGAAACAACAAAGCTCTTATTATATAAATAACGTTTTTGAAACAAAGAGTCTAAAAAAGCAGTTGCTGATTGCCAATACATTTGAAAATTTTGTATGTTTTCGAATAAACTTGATTGCGAAGGATTTGTTTGTAATAAAGAACTAGCATGTAACCACCAATCTTTTTTTAGTGAAAGAGCTACATTTGATTTTATGAATAAAGTATCGTCTTCAGATGACGAAGCAACTTTTACATTTTTATTTAATGAGATTAATTTTGATTTGTTTTTCGAAAAAGAATTTGAAAAATTGTTAAAACTTTTTAGTTTTTGAGAATAGGAACTGTTTAATACAAAAAATTCTGCTATTTTTCCTGCAAAAAGCTTTAATAAAGTGTTTTTTGATTCTATTTTAGAATTGTATAAGCTTTTAAAAATCTGTTCTTCGGTATTATAACTATCTTGAGTTTTAGTAAGCTGAGTTAAAAATTTGCATGAGTAAGTACTTTGATCATGAATAATCAAAGCTTCAACTAAAAACTGACCTGCTTGAGCATAAGTTAAAGCAATAAAATTAAACTTATCCGTTCCAGATAAAACAAAATTAAAAACTTCTTTATTTAAAAGATTGTATAAATTATCTTCATAAATGCTAGATTTTTGTTTTTTGGTTTTAAATTCAATTGCAGTAAATTTAGATTTTGATACTTGAGTTAAATATTTTTTAATCTGCGACGTATTAATTAATAAAGAACGAAGATATATTGAAGTCTGAAAAGCTTGAGAAACACTATAAATAGGAAAATCATTAAAGAATCCTGAAAAAACTTTTGGTTTCAATAAATTACTTGATACATTAAAATTTTTTTTTGTGTTTAACAACAATAATAAACTTTTAGAAATAGCTGAATAAATTTGATTTTCGTTTTGTTCAATTGTTGAACTTAAGAGACTATAGTCTAATAAATCCGTTGCTTTAGTGTAGGAAGATAAACTTGTTTTGAAAATTTCAAAACGACTCATTAAATTAGGTAAAAGTGGTAATGAAATGGTTTCATCGAGACGCCCCGGCCGACGTAAAGCTGGATCTAGTAAAGAAGGTAAATGAGTTGTGGCAAATACAACAAATCCTCGATTAGATCGAACACTATCTATAATAACCAATAAATCTGTGATCATGTCTAATTTAATAGATAAATTCGTCATTGCCATTTCAGCTAATAAAGCCACCTTTACACGAACCGAATAATGACTTTTTGAGATCAACATAATCTTATCGTATGAAAGTCCACTCCACGGCATTTCTTTGACCAATTTTTTTGGTTTAAGTTTTTTTTGTTCTTTCATAAGTAAAATGTTAAATGGTGATGTTGCAGGAGGAGCAAAAACCTGTTCAGTCGAAATTTGTAATACACTTAGTAAAGCTTGACTATTTGATGTATTGTTATTTTCGTCAAAAGAAATGAATTCTTGTTTATTTGAAGGTAAAGATTCTATACCCATTAATGCTTTTTCTAGTTCACGAATTGGAAGAGGACCTTTTGCAGTTAAGCCTGATCGACGTTTTTTAAGTGGGTTAATACCTAAAAACAAATCATAACAAAAATGATTGGTAGGGATTGAAAGAGAAAAATCACCTTTATAAGGCCGTTTATAATGTGAAATCGAATGTCTACTTAATTGATAAATTGATCTATTTTTTTCATGAACTTCTTCTTGTTCGGCTCCAAACGTAGAATCTGTTGCTTTTGAGTTTTCCTCATCTGAAATTAACATTGGACGGCGTTCACCAATCACATGAATGTCTTCCAATAAAAATAAACATGGTGTATGGAGAGCAATAGAATCAAAAACATCTCTTAATAATTTCATACCAACTGGTACACCACCCTGAACCAATGCATATCGATGAGCATTATCAGTTACGATTTTCAACTCTGTCTCTCCCGCTAAAGCTTGAATAAAAAAACTTTTAGCCGCCCCCGGTGCACCAACTACTAAAATGTTTTTCGAAATTTTTTGAGCGAAAAGACCAGAATAAATATCACAAACTAAAGAACCTAAAATTTCTTGAGCAGGTAAATAAGTTTTTAAAAAACTTAAGTTCAAGAAAGATTTAGGTGGGTGAATATCCATAAATAAATCCGTATCTCGACCCTGGGTTGTTAGAGATTGATTAACAAACCATCTTTTCCATGAATCTAAAGACTTAGTTTTTTGAACTAAGCTAAGAGAGGGTTGAGTGTCAATTTTTAATTGACTTAGACTTAATAATTGATTGTCCGAGACAAAAAATTTATAAGGATTATTTTTTACTACCGATATAGAAGACTTTGAAGAATGTAATAAATTCCAGAACGGATTTGGGGGGTAAATTTGTAAAAATTTCATCAGAGGTGTCATCTTGATTAATGACTTTTTAAACGTTTCGGAATTGAAAAAATTTGTTTCCTTAACTATTGAATTTCGTGATTGAAACAAATTTAATTGCGTTCTATTCAGTAAAAGTTCTTTTTCAGCTAATAAATTTTCAATTAAAAGTTCCTGTTCTTCTTTTAATGTGGTTAAAGAAGATAGATTCATTTTATATTTTTCCGCCGCTTGAATTAAAATTTCTGCCCAGATGTCCCAGAAAATAACACCTTTTTTTTGACGAAGAATTAAATCTTTATCAGGCTTTAACATCCAACTATAAAAAATTTCTAACGAGCCTAAAAAAAATTTTTGAAACGTAAAACCAAACAATAACCCTCCTAAAGGTCTTGTAGAACGAGAAAATTTCGTAAGTGAATTCCAAATAGAAATATCAAACGCTTCTGGTATATAAGTTGTTAAATCTGAAGACCATTCAATTAAAAAGATTTCTGCAATCCATTCAACCATTAATTCTGCAGGTTTTTCTAGAAATTTATAAAAAATCAACAAAATGCTTTCAAGCACATCAATTAACTTAAAGAGAAAGCCATAAAATAGATTAAAACAAAAATAAAAAATCTTGATAAATGTTTTTGTCAAATAAAGTGTTAATAAAGATAAAATAGATTGAAGTTGAATACTCGATTGAACAATCCAAAAAGATCTTTTTACTTTATTGGGGGCCGCTAGACCCGTTGGGTCTTGGGGGGGACCCCCCCGGGCTTCCCGGCTCATTGGGTCTCGGCTTTGATAAGCCTCCAGACTTCGCATAGTCCAGGGCTTTGTCCCCGGCCTCGTAAAACCCCGCAAAGTTTTTTTAGAACTAAATTTTGTCAATTTATCTGAAAAATTTAAAGTTTTCATTAAGTTTTTTTTGAAATAAATCTCTTTTTTTTGAAACATTTCTAATTTTAAAGAAGTAGGGTTAACTTTCATGTTTGACGAGCCAATCTTAGTTAAAGAGTTATTTTGACTCTTGGACCTGAAATTTTTGAAAGATGTAAAAAACGTATACCATAAAAATCCTGTGTACCACGAATAAAACCAATTTTGAGAAATCTTAGAATTTACTAGATCAAGTTTTTTCAATAATTTTAACTTATCTAAAGATGGATTTATTGAATGAAAAATCAAAAAATTTTCAATAATCTTGGACTTAGAAAAATTTTTATCGTTTTTTGTCGAGAAAATAAAAAAATCTCGAAAACTGAAATGAAAATTAATTGTAGATTGAATTAACTGTTTAGATTGAAATTTAGAACATCGTTGAAGAGATGAATTTTCTAACTTCGCTTTTTGGTTTGAAAGGTTTTGCAAATTTGGGATTTGAACATTAAGAATGTCTACATCTTTCCAACTCAATTTTTTTTCTGACTGATTTAACATAAATTGTTTATTATAAATGAATTTTAACCTGTTTTGTCTAATCCATTTTTTTTCAAAATGTTTCCTATTTAATTCTTGAAATTGTGAAAAGCTAGAATTGTTGCAAGTTTTACTAGAAAATCTCCAGGTGTTTTTTATTAAAGAAGTAATTTTTGTTTTATAATTTTCGAAAAGATCAGAAATAGAAAATAAACAAATTAAATAACTGTTAGTAAGTTTATAAAGGATCAAAAATTGAAATTTTGCTAGACTTCGAATTTCCGAAATACGTATAACTGTGAATAAAATCGAAATATGAAATAATAAAGAACAAACCCAAAAACTTGTTATTAGTAAAATTTTACTTGTTTCTGTTCTGAACACAGGATTTGGACTCTCAACTAATAATTTAAGATCTGAGACTCGATTAATACTTTTTAAAGAATCTCGCTCAATAATTGAGTTTGTATTTTCTGAAACATAAAAGTCTAAATCTAAAAAAATTGTTGGTGATGCAAGCCAAAGCGAGAACATTTGTTCAATAGGATTCACTTGTCGAGTAGACCACCAAAAATGAATTATTCGTTTTTGAGATTTATGGTTTAAATTACTTTCAAACCAATTTTTTTCCTGTAACTTTAAATTTTTAAAGATTGTTTTGTTTTGATTCAACAACAGAATTTTAGAACTATTAGAATTTTTTTTGTTTGCGGGGGCTTTGCCCCCCGACATTTTAACTAAATCTGATGTTAAAATTGGTGCTCTTTGTAATTTATATTTTAGATTACGTAAATAAAACTTATAATTTTTTTCATAAATAAACCCACCAAAAGATAAGATTTTTTTACATGCTAGTCTTGTTTTATTTAATGACATCGTTTCGACAGTTTTTGCATTTAAATTATAAGAATTAAAAATTTGAGAAATAAATTTTTTTGTTTTATTATTCTTGGTTTGTTCACGATGTTTATAAATAGACCATAAATTTCTTGAAAAATTGTTTTCGTTATAAGTAAATAAGTTTGTTTTATTAACAGCCCACAAAAGTCGTAAGGTTGGTAAATCACCAAAAGGTTTTATAAAAGAATCGCTCATCTGTGCAAAAGTGTCGCTAAGACGCGTCGGAGAAAGAGAAAAAGCTTCAATTTTTGGTTCTAAAAAATTGTTGTTAAATGAATTTAACGAAGTCCAAATATTTTTTGAAATCGGCTTATCGATTTTTTGACGTCCAACCTTATAGCTTCGAGCATGAGTTTGTCCATCAACATTTAACTGACTTTTCACATTTTTAATTTCATCCGTAATACGTTCAGAAATAAGGCGATTATATTCTGCTGTGTTTTCTACATTTTTGAAATGAGTCAGGTTGGAAACTTTAAAAAAAGAATTTTGTAAAGTTTCTTTTATATTTAAATACGCAGGAGTTAAATTTTTCATTTGTTTCACTTGTTTGTTATTCAATTTAAAAAAATTTTCGTTATTCCAAAAAACTGGCCAAGTTAGTAAATTTTCTAAAATAATTGAAAACGTTTTTTTAGATTGTTTTAAACTTTCTTTTTTTTGCATTTTTTTAAAATTGTTTTGAATTCGACGAATATACGGGGTTAAATTTGATCTTAACCAATATGATTTCCAACATAAACGTTCAAATTCTGTTAAAGTTTCATTTGATATTTTATAAAATTCTTGATCATGATAGGTTGGAATTGTCCAACTCAATGGTATTTTTTTTAAGAATAATTTTTCAGAAAATAACAATTCTGATGAAACGTTTCCCCATTTTTGTTTTTGGTGACGATATATTTTTTCTTGGAAAGATTTTGATCTTGATTTTTTACTTGCGATTTGATTTTTTATTTTGTCTTTGCTCAGTCGCCCTCTTTGGATCAAAAATTCCAACGTCTTCGAGTCAATCTTGTTACGAGTTAACAAGTGGCGCTTTTTTAAAAAAGAATAATACAATTGAAAACGTAAATAATTTGGACGAGGATAAAAGCGTTTTCTTTTTTTTCTTCGACGATTTTCAAGTTTGAGTTTTTTTAAACGACGTTTCTTCTGGACCGCTTTTTTTTTTTCTAAACGGTTAATTTCAGTTTCGTTAAGGGAAAAATCAGCTTTTTTAAAAAAATTAAAACTTTCACCAAATTTTTTTAAAAACGTTTTAGAATTTAAACTGTTTTGTTTAGATAAAACTTTATTAAAATTGATAGCGTTATAACATTTTGTTAAACATATTTTATTAGAAAAATGCGAAGTCATCTTTGATTTTTGATTAAAGTTATCGTTTCTTAGTCTCAAATCATGGTTTTTTAATAACAAATCGTTCACTGAATTTAAACGAAGTAAATCTTTATTAAGTTTGTAATACAACGTTTGACTTTTAACTTTTTGCTTCAATTTTTTTAAAACTGGCAGAATTGAATGAAAGGAATTGGATGAGTTTAGGGAACTTTTTAATGAATTTAGTTTAAAACGATTGTTTTTATGCAATAAGTCTTTATCAGGTTTTTGGAAAGATTTAACCGAGAAATAAGTTCTAAAAATTTTTTCAGATTGACGTTTTTCAAAATTATAATCCGAGGTTTTGTACTGTCTTCTATTTTTGTGTTGAAAGTTTTTAAACAAGTTTTCCTTATTTAAAAATTTTGTAGTTTGGGATGATTTTAAAAAATAAACAGGTTGATTTTTTAAACCCTTTGATTTTTTTTGAATTAAAAAAGTTATTGTTTTAGCTTTTTCGGAGCTTCTAGGCCCATAGGGCCTCGGGGTCCCCCCCGGCCAAAGTTTTGGCTGTTGTGTATCTTCACTTAAAGAGGTTGATCCAGATAATAAATTTTTGAAAGTTAAAAACTTTTTCGTATTTGTTTTGATTAATGATTTAATAAAATTTATTTTTTTCCCATTTGGTAGAATAGGAACAGTTGTTTGTGAATTTGAAAAATTATTCCATAGTTTTTGAGAAGAGAACATGAGATTGCTTAAATCATTTTGTTTTGAAGCTATTTCAAACCAAGACAATGGACTTCGAACCCAAGAAATGTTTTTAAATTTTGTTGTTGTCGGGTTTGCAGTTAATAAATTAAACTCGTTATTGAAATTTGGAAATGATAATAGTTCTTTTTGAATTTTTGCTATTAAAATGGGTGTTTTATATTGAATAACTAGCTGGTTAAGTTGATTATCTTTTTGGTTTTGGTCTGTTAACGAAGAAACAGAATTGATAAGTTTTTTTGAAATTGTATTTAACTTACAATACAAAGTGATTTCTTTAGTTAATTTATTTGTTAAAAATTTTAATTCTTGAGTTTTTTTTATTTTGGGTTGAATCAATTTTTGTTTTGCAGAGGCTTTGCCCTCCGAGGTCATGGGGCTTGCGAGGGCTTCCGAGGGGCCAAAGGCCCCTAGAAGCCCTAGAGAACCTATGGGTCTAGACCCCCGCTGTGCCCCAGTTTTGAATAAAGCAAATTTTTTAGATAAATCAGAAGAAATTGTATATTTAAAATTTTTTTCAAGAACATTGATATAACAAATATCTGCAAATAAAGTTTTCCAGTTTTGTAATAAAAGTAATTCGTAAGTTATGTTTTTTAAATTTTTTTTTTGTGTTGAAATAACCATCGGATCTACTAAATTCGTAAAATTATATAGTAGCTCTGATTTACGGCGCAATTTAATTTTTTTCAAAATAGGAAGTGTTTTAGCTTGAAGCAAAGGTTTGTTATTAATAAACTTTAAAAAAAGTGTATAATTCAAAATTCTTTTAACTTGGACGTCCGATATATTGAAAAAAGTCAATTTGGGTTCGCGGGGGGGTTCCCCCCCCGGGCCTTCGGCCCTCGGGGAACCCCCCGACCCGTTGGGTCTCGGGCTAGGGCCTTCGGCCCTCGGCCCCTCTAGACCCATTGGGGCTCGACGGTTGGCCCCCGCAAAGTCGAGGCCCACAGGGCCTAGGACTTCGTTCCGCATTGTTGAAAAAGTTTGAAAAGAGTTTGGTGATATTATATTCTTTTTTGAATTTGTCTTATAGAAAGAATTTTTTAATAGAACTTTCATTAGATGATATCGATATTCATTTTGAAATTTTTTTTTCAAATTTTTTAAAGAATTCAAAGTAGAATCTTTTTTAGAATCAATGAGAACAGTTGCGAATAATTGAGCTATTTTTTTAGATTCTAGTTTTTTAAAATTTGGATTAATTTGAGAATAAATGTATTGATAATTGTTTTGGTTTTTATTTAAAGTTTCGAGTAAAGTATAAAAATAAAAAGTCAAATCGTTTTGATATTTTGAAGAGTTTGAAAATAAATGTTCTAACACATACAATTTGTCACAAAATTCCGAAAAAGTCTCTTTTGTCAAAAGATTATTGATATTATTCATGCTTATTTGAGATGATTTTAGAGGGTTTTGCGTTATAGAATTTAACTTTAATGTTTTTATCCATTTATCTAGCAAAACAGAAGCGTTATAGTAAGAAATATGTGGTATATCTTTAATTTGTTTTATTAAATTAGAAAAAAGAAAAGACTTTAAATTTGAATTTTTTAAATAATACGTAGCATTTTCATTATAGAGTTTTTGAGCGAAATGTTCCATTGGAAAATAATCTAAAAATCCTTTTTTAAAAGATTTTCTCAAATCTAAATTGTGTAAAAAGTTATTTTTTGTGTTTACGTGCTGAACTGAAAATACATTATTGGGTTCCACTTTTAATACATGCCAAACCAAATGGAATGTTGCTTCGTTTTTTAGATAATTATTTTGCTGTAATATTTGTTTCAGAAAATATTTATAGTTTTGTTTATTTTGTAAATAATTATTCGAATTCATGTTTAAATTTTGATTTGTTAAATTTAGATAAAATAAACATAATTTTTCGAACTCAACAGGTAAAAATTTATTAAGAACAATGTTTTGATAATCTTGTCTTAATCTAGACGAAAGAGGTTCTTGGTTTGTATAATTTGCGTAAAAAGTTAACAATTGATTCCTCGTTGTTGTTCCAATGGATGCCTCATCTTTAACATTACAAAGCTTTGTTCGGAGGCTACGCTCGGGTCCTGAATCGAAGATTTCAGAAAAAGATTGGGGGGTCGGTGGAGCCATTGGCCCCCGCATAGTCACGAGCCCTCGGCTCACGTGTACTTTAGATGAATTAGAAGGTCCCAAAAGAAGCTTTAAGTTTACGTTATTATCTTTTAATGGTTTATATAATTGTAAAATACTTTGTTTAGAGTTTTCTCGTGAATTACGAACGTTTCTTACTGAAAAATCAAGATTTGGAAAGTTTTGATTTTTGTTTATAAAACCCTTACCGCTATGAAATGTCATTAAACTCATAAAACAACCACCTAATAAAGGAAAAATCCAAAAATGCATGAATGGTTTTTTGTGTGGAAAAAAATCTGAAAGTAAAAGTCTTTGTTTTTGTTTTAATAAATCTAAACTTAATTTGTTTTGAGTAGATCGATACATTTTTTTTGTAAACTTTTTATTTTTTATAAAAATGTTATTAACCGGGCTTGAGACATTTGGAAAAACTTTTCTATTTTTTCGATTTTTCTCATTTGGTTTAGAAAAACTCAATGAGTTAATTAAAAAAAGATCCGTTTTTTTTTTTTCTCGCCAATTTAAAAATTCCACAAGATTTTTTTGGAGTAAAATACTTTTTTTCAAAAATTTTTTTGTTGATTTTGGAGTCAAAAATTATAAAGAATTTTCTCTTAGTTTTAATTTAAAAAAAAACTAAAATTTTTTAAAATTAAAACAAAAAACATTTAAGAATTTCTTTTTAAAAGAATGTTTTTTGATAGAACATAATACTAGTTCTTCTAAAAAAAACAAAACTAGCAAAGGCATGCATAACGTTGTTATGTGTGGGGAGGTCTGCTCCGGGCCACCGGGGGGCTCTTAGCTTTACGATATAAAATTCAAAAAGCCTACTACCGGAGTTGAACCGGTAACCTTCGGTTTACAAAACCGATACTCTACCGATTGAGTTAAGCAGGCTTAGTCCTATAAATTATATTATCTAAACTGTTAATAAAAATCAAGAAAAGCCGATTAATCTAATCGTATCGGCTTTCCTTGATTTTTTACAATAATAAAAAAATTAAGAAGTTTAATTTTTTACAATTTTTGCTTTAAATTTATTCAATCGTCAATAAGGATTTTCGAAAACCTTTTTTCTGAAATTGGAACAATATACCCTGTGCCAGCTGGAAGTAAATTCCCTACTAAAAGATTTTCTTTTAAACCTTTTAAAAAATCTTTTTTATTTTCCATAGCTGCTCGACTTAAGACTTTTGTAGTTTGTTGAAAACTCGCTGCCGATAAAAAGCTATCGACTTCTAAAGATGCTCGAGTAATTCCAAGAACAACAGGTTCATATCGGATTTTCACCATTAAAAAACGATTAATACGTTCGACAAATTCTAAATCAACAAACTCTCCAGGAAAAAATCCTGTTTGTCCACCATAAACAATTTTAACTTTGGATGTCATTTGACGTACAATAATTTCTAAGTGTTTATCTGCAATACTAACACCTTGTGATCTGTATACACGTTGCACCCCATCTACCAAAATTTGTTGAATTTTTAAAAAACTTTGTTGAACTGCTTTTTCCATATTTAATTGAGACGAATAACGCTGGTAAATAGCATAAAGTAAAACAGGTAAACTATTTAAAAATAATCGACCACGAATTGTTGTACGAGCTTCTAAGTATTGTTCAACTTTTGGGATTCCTTGGACAATGTCACCTGTTTTTAATGTTTGAAATGGAAGAGTCATAACTGGCGAATTTTTTGTTAAACAATGCCCATGATATGTATGTAGTATAGCTTGAGGAGAAATAAAAAAGAATTGAGCTTTTCGTAATGTTAATTTTTTTGAACTTAAGTGAATAATCAAACCTGACTTTAAAAAAGTTAAATTAGAATAAAACTTCTCACCTGTACTAACAAATGCTCCTAAACGTAACTTTTTATTTTGATTAATCAAGTCAAAACTCACTGTTTTTATTTTATAACGTTTATTTTTATAATGCGTATTAAAGTCAGAAATTTTATATTGATTTAAATCAAATTCATCATAATAATGTTTTTCTAATCGTTTAAATCTTTCATGATAAAACAGTAAAAATTTTAAAGAGTTTTTTGTCGATATCAGGTTAAAAAATGTTTGATCTTCTAAATGATTAAAATTGAAGATCTCTGGTTTATAGGTTTTAGAAAAATTTGTTTTTTCGTGGCCTCGATTTAGCGGATGCCACTCGCGTGAATTTTTCCAACTGTCAACGGTTCTAAAGAATGAGCGAAAAAAATCGATCTTTCTCCAAATCGAAGATTCTGAGCTTGGCACAGATAAAACAACGTTAGAACTTTGTTTTGAACCCCACATTGAATCGAAAAAACGGACAGGTGATTGCAATGGTTTTTTTAAGTCTAAAAAAGAAACTTTAGTAATTGGAAGTTCTAAACCAAATATATCTGATTTTGTTAAAATCAATTTTTGTTGTTGTCTTTCTTGCTCTAATCCTGTTTCCAGATACACATTTACGCTTTTTCTTAAGTTTAAGATATCTGAATTCTGATTATAAATTTTTAAAACTTCACCCTCATAAGGACTATAAAAACTTGTTAAACCTAGGGACATCGTATTTTTTAAAAAATTCTTTTTTAAGATTAAATGATTTTTTGAAATTGGAAAGTTACGAGAAAAATCTGAAACTACGTTTTTGTTTCTTTTTTTCTGAATAAATCGTTTTCCGTTGAAAGTTTCATTGAAAATTGTTTTACTGTCTAAAACTGTAATTTTGAAATAATTTTCAAATTGTTGTTTATAAAAAGATGAAGCAAACAATTTTTGATTGGCTAAGAAACCATATTTTTGATTTAAAGAATATTCAAAAAACGGCATAGAATTATAAAAGTTCAAAAAAGATTGTAAGTTAATAATTCTTTTTTTATAAAATCGAAATCGTGACTTTTCTAAAGAATTGCTAACTTCACTAAATTTTTGAGTCTTACTAAAAAAAGCGTTATTTTTTTGAAAAAGTGAGTGAGAACTTCTTATCATTAAAATCCTTAAATATTGGTTTTTCAAATAATTATTGTATTCTGTAGAGCTATATTCAGAAAAATCCATTCTTGTAGGCTCTTTATTTAAAGAGATTTGTGGAAAAGAGTAAGCTAAAAAACCAGCGGCAGTTGTCGATGCATTCGCTATAGATGACCGTGATAAACTTAAAGAAACTTTGCACTGTGTAAAATTTACTGAATAATTAGAAAAATAAGCTTTTTCCAAAATACAGTTGCGTCCTCGTTCGTATTTTCGAAAATTCGATGAATTTGAAAAAAAATTGGAAATCTTTTTAGCTAAATAAAAAACCTGTCCTTTTTTTGAAAAAGATTTAAAAAAAGAGTTTGGGAATAGGGTTGAAAACGAAGTTTTTTTTGGTGTTTCTTCAATTTTCTGTTTTGGATTTAGTTTTTTTGAATTGAAAAGTAAAAATTTTTGTTTCTTTGAAACAAATGTGGAATCCCATAAATTCATCCGAGTTAACTGGAAATCTAGTGGTTCAAAATTTGAAAGACTTTTTAACGCGTTTGTTTGTTGATTGAGTTCATTTGAAAAATATTTTTTATAAAGAAAATTAGATGAGTTCAATTCATTTGTTCGTTTTTTTTGCATACATTTATAGAGTGCTCTTTTCATTTGTTGATGGTTAGGAAAAAGCCTATGATTTAAAGGTCGAATCAAGAAAAATAAAGCAGTAACATCACGGAGCTTGCGAGGGCTTCGAGAAGCACTCGGGGTTCTTTTAGGTTTTATAAACCTAAGCGCTTGCGGGGGGGTTTCCCCCCCCCGTGGGCCCCATCGACCGTTGGTTCCCCCAAATTTTAGTAAATTCTTTTGATGCTTTTGTTTAATATCTTTATTTTTTTGTAAAAAACGACATTTAGAATTTTTGACTTTTATTAACGTATTAAATGAATTTGTTGATTTCTGATTTTTAAAATCAGTCTTGAATAAATTTGGCAAGCACATTTTATTCAATGAAATTATTTCGACAAAAATATTTTGTTGCTCAAAACAAATGTCATCTAATAAATTATTTCCAGCTGAAATTAAAAGTTTGTGAATATTAAAAATATTCGATAAATTTGTCGTTTTATAAATCCAACCTGGTTTTAAGGTAATATTTAATGCTAAATTTTTAGTTTTTGAAATTTTTTTAGAATATTTTTTTTTTGCAAAATTTTTAACAGTTGTAAAATTTTCTGGACTTCGAGTAGAGATATTTGTTCTTTGTAAAAGAGGTAAAGAACTTAAAAAATTATTATAGTTTTTAAGATTTACACAAAATAAACCATTAACCTTTGATTTATGCAAATTTTGTTGTGTTTGAGTGTTTAAGAACAAATTTCGTTTGAAATTTTTTTTCATTAAAACATATTTAATAAATTTCACTTTTAATTTAGAATGGGCTAAAGAAGATGATTTTGTGAAGTTTAAATTTACCGGTTTGTCCAATTGTCCATTTTTATTAAACGTGTTTAAAACTTCTGATGTATGAATTTTAAGCAAACCATCATATTTAAAGACAAACTCTTTTTTTAATCCTTGATAATTTGTTAAATAAATGTTAGTTCTTTCTTTAATTCGGTTAAAATTTGTATGATTTGAATTAAAAATAAATCGAGATTCATTTAAACCAAAATTTTTCAACTTATTATTATTAATTAATACATTTAAAGAATAATTTTCTTGAGCTAACCAATAAATTTCTTGAAAAGGTGTTGACAATTTTTTAAACTGATTTAGCTTAACAGTTAAATTTTTAGAATATTCCAAATCTTTTTTAGAAAAAGAAAATATCTTTCTTTCACTAGATTTTTTAGAATCTTTTTTTTCAGTTTGTTTGAAGTTGTCTATAATAAAAGATTTCTTTACTGAAATATAATTAGATTTAAGTTGCTGTTTCAATGATTTGTGATTTAGTGTCTTTAAATAATTGAAAGCCTTTTCGTGACTTTTTTTTTCAAACCAGGGATATTTATTTAAAGGCGAAACAAAGTGAAACATTTGATAATTTTCGATATTCATAAAAATTAATTGTAATTTTTTAGAAAAAGAATCTTGATTAAAATGACTTAAATAGAAATTTTTATTAGTAAAACGTACGTCTTTTGTTTCACTGTGATATGCTAAATTGATGTTAGCCAAATTAGAAAACAAAACAGATTGAAAAATAGTACCTTTATTTTTTTCTTGATTTTTTAAAAATTTAGAAAATTTTTTTTTCCTGAACGTCTTACTAAAATTCATTTTGTTTGTCAGATTTTTTTTAGTTATTTGTGATTGGGCAAGATTTAGAAACTGAATATATTTTTTTGTATAAAAAAAAGCACTTTTTGTATTTTTTGTTTTAAGTTTAAAAAATTTTGTTTTAAAAATCTTTTGAGAAATTGTTGGACCTAAAACTGAAAAAATACCGTTGGTTATGGTTTGTGAAAATTCTGGAAACCAATAAAAGCCTTGGTTTGAGTTTAGACTCCACGAATCAGTGTTGTTTAAATTTAAAGTATTATTCGCATTAGGGTTTTTTAATTTTGTATTTTTTAAATTTTTTTTTAAGGATAAAAATGAAGAAAACCCTAAAGACTTATTCAATATATGTATTTTATGAATATCCATAGAAGAGTCATTTTGAAGAGGTAAAAAACTAAAAAGTTGATCTCTTTTATTTGGTTCTATTTCAATCGAAACAAAATAACCAAGTTTTCTATAACAAATTTTTTCAGTATTTAAGAAAAGAATAGGAGTTTTTATTGAAAGTTGTTCCCGTTTTAAGGTTGTAGTTTTTTTAAAAAAGATATTTCTTATTTTATTCTTTTCGAATTTCGTTATTATAGAAGATCCGTGATGTTTTTTTTGTTTTGAGTTTTGCAAATTTTTTAATTGAGCTTGGTTTTTGAAAGAAAATTTGTTGAAAACGTTTTCCATAGATTTTTTATACAACCAAAAATCTGTGTCTGATTTATTTAAATAATTATACTCACTTAAAGGATTGGGATAATTGTTAGGAAAATAAGGATAAACAATTGATTTTTCTAATTTCACATTTGAAATTTTAGATTTTCTTTTATAAAAATTTTTAAGAGTTTTCGTGTTTAAAGTTGATGAAAAAGAAACAAAATTTGCTAAAATTAATGGATGGAAAAAATTCGTTTTATTTAATGCGCGGGGGGGTCCCCCCCCCGGGCCGAGGGCCCTCGGGGAACCCCCCGACCCATTGGGTCTCGGGCTTTGCGGGGGCCCTTGGCCCCCCGAGCGAGGGGATTTCTGAGGCCCCGGGGGCAAAGCCCCCCCGGGCCTAGAGGCTTGCCCTCGCATAACAACATTGTGCCTAACTTTAAATTTTTTATTTAAATTTAATCTTTTTACTAAAACTGTAGATTGTTTTTGTACTAAGTTCATTACTTTTTGTTTTTTGTTTTTTTTGTGTTTTAAACTTTTTAAGTTTAACCAATTTGTTAAAACTCCCGAACCTAAGATAGGTAAAAAAATAACGGTTTGGGCAATTGACTTTAGAAAATTATAACGAAAATTGAATTGATATGGGTATACAAAACAAGTTTGTATGTTTCGTAAATAGTAAACAGAAAAAATTTGTCTTTGATTTAAATTCGTCAAGTTTATATTATTTAACAAAAATTTTTTTCTTTTTTGATATTTAGAAAAAATTTTAAAATTTGAAGAGAAATTGTCTATTGATTTTGTTTTAAGAGCTAAAACAGCATTGAAAGATGAATTTAGCGTTAGATTTGATTTCAATTTATTGTTTGATAAAGAATAACTTTGAAAAGACTTAAACAACCGTTTTGATTCATATGAATAGTCTGAATTTTTAAAGTTTGAAGCATTTGATGTATTATAATTAATATAAGAAGGTTGTGAAAAATTTGTCAACCATTGAATTTGATTAACAATAGAATTTTTTGAAACAAAATCTCCACACTTAGGTAAGTAGTCTGAAACCAATGTATTATTAGAAATTTTTGCTGAAAGTACCCAAACTTTTGACCAATCTTCCGCTTTTGAAATATGTTCCCCATATTTTTCATCGATATCTTCTAAAAGATCAATTTGATTGTAATAAACTTCGCCTTCTAGTGAAGAATAAATAGTTTGTTCGATTGTCTGAGTGGTTTTTTGCCCCGTAGGAAACAAAGAAATTTGTGCTAAAAATTTGCTTTTTTCTATGAATTCACCATGACGTGCAAACAAAACAGTAAAAGAGGGGATTTTATAAACATTCATTACTGACGATTCATTTGTCAGTGTTTTGTTTAAGTGTAAAGAATCATCTTCTAACAATTTCATTTTCGATTTTTTGAAAAAAAGGGTACCGTTTGTTTTTGTTAAAAAAGCTAAAAAACCTAGTGGTGTGCGAATACAAGCACCTGAAATGGGTTCTGAATACTCAGCGATTCCAGAAAAAGGTGCATTGATCTGTTCTGTAATCTCTCCCGAGAAAACCCCTCCAGTATGAAAAGTTCTCATTGTTAATTGTGTTCCCGGTTCACCAATAGATTGACCTGCAATAACTCCGACAGCTTCTCCGACGGAAACCAAACGTGAGGTCGCTAGACTCCAACCATAACAAAGTTGACAAACGAGTTTTCTAGTTTCACATGTTAAAGGAGAACGAACTAATGCTTTTTTATGAAGTTTCGCAATAGCAGTTGCTAATTCTGTATTGATTTCTTGATTCCGAAACCCGAGCTTTGACTTGGATGCTTCAGTTTTTAAAAGCTGGTTAACATTTACAGATGCATAAATATTTTGCGCAAGGACTCGTCCAATTAATCGATTTGAAAAAGAATAAATAGTTTTGTTTCCTTCTTTCATATCAAAAAGAAAAATACCTCTTTTCGTTCCACAATCAAAAGTGGATACAATAACGTGCTGTGCTACATCGACTAAACGTCGAGTTAAATAACCTGCTGTCGCAGTTCTTAAAGCTGTGTCAACAATACCTTTACGAGCTCCATAAGTTGAAATTAAATATTCTGTTAGAGTTAATCCTTCACGAAAATTACTTTGAATAGGAAATTCAATAATTTTACCTTGAGGATCAGACATTAACCCTCGCATTCCAACAAGTTGGCGCACTTGTGATAAATTCCCACGAGCCCCTGAAAAAGCCATCATATAAACTGGGTTCAAAATGTTTGTTTTTTCAAAATAACGAACAACTTCTTGCTTTAAATTTTCACTAATTTCATGCCAAGTTTCAATAAATTGCTGCCTTTTTTCAATACCAGTAATTTCTCCTTTACGATAACTAATAAGTGAATTAGAAATACTGTTTTCGGCTTCAGCTAACAATTTATTTTTATTAGGTGGAATTTTTAAATCTTCGATACCTAAAGAGATTCCTGCTTGAGTTGCATAACCAAATCCTAAATTTTTTAATTGCTCTAATAATTGAAGTGTTTTTTTTTCACCATGGTTTTTAAAAAACCATGACACAAAATTTTTTAATCTTACTTTATCTAATGAAAAATTCCAAAAGATAGGATTATTATCTTTTAATAAAGAAAAATTTACGTTTTTTATTTTTTGTCTTGATGAGTCCATAAAAAATACAATAAGCTTTATAAAAAGAATTTATAAACGGTTTAACAATGTTAAATCCAAAAAAAAGTCGAATCTTCTAATAAATAAAAAACATAATTTCGGGCTTTGCGGGGGGGTTTCCCCCCCGGGCTTAGGGCTTCGAGAAGCCCTCGGGTTTCCCCCGAGAGGCTAAGAGCCTCGGGGGGAAACCCCCGAGACCCAACGGGTCTAGGCCCCCGAATAACAACGTTATGCTAGGCCCGTTGGGCCGGGGGGGTCCCCCCCCCCCCGAAGCCCCCCGTTCGATCTTTGATCGAAAGGCTCTTATACAACGGTTTAACAATGTTAAATCCAAAAATTTATAAAAATTTTAAAGACTTAATCTTAGTTAGAAGAATCAAAAATAGAAAGTGTAAAAATTTTACTGTTTTTAAGAATATTTTATTCTTAAAACTATTTTAACAAAAATTTAATTTTTGAACAAGTAATAAAACTATAATTTCTTAACTCTTAGTATATTAATTAACAACAATAAAGTTTTAGGTTTTTTAAAAATTCTAGTTAATTTTTAAAAAACCTAAAAAATTGTCGAATGACAATAAAAATTAAATTAAGCGTTTTTGTTCAATTTTGTATAACCTTTATAAATCCAAACTTTAACACCAATAATCCCATAAATAGTTTGGGCTGTTTTGTAACAATAATCAATGTTGGCACGAAGTGTTTGTAAAGGAACACGACCTGCACGTACCCACTCAGAACGAGCAATTTCAGCTCCATTTAAACGTCCAGAAACCTGAATTTTAACACCTTTAACTTTACTCGTTTTCATTAAATCTTCAGAAACTTTTTTAATTACCCGGCGAAAAGCTTCACGTTTTTCTAATTTGTCTACAATAGTATCTGTTACGATTGAAGCATTTGTTTCAATAATTTCTGATTTTACTGAATAAAATTTTAAAGAAATTTTGGGAGTTAATGCTAAATTTTGTTGACAGATTGATTTTTGTTTTTGAATTTGACGTACAAATACATCTTGTAAACTTCGTTGTAATTCGTTTTGGCGGTTTGCTCTTTGAATCGATTTTTTTAATTGATTTTTAACAAAATCACGTTTTTGTTCTGAAGTCATTTGTTCTAACATGTTCTTATTAATTCCAAATAAAAAACTTGCTTGTTCTTTTGTAAACTTTTGAATTTGACGTAAATATTTACGTGAATCAGCAATTGTTGTTAAATATAAAAAAAGATTTTTTTGACGGTGTTTTTGAACAATTGATTGTAAATATTCTACAAACTTAACTTTGCGATTTTCTTCTTTCAGATTTGTGAATTTTCGTTTTAAAGCCTTTTCTGTAAAACCTAACAATGCTTTTTCGTTTTCTAAACGTTTTTGCGTACTTAAAGTTTGTGATAAAACTCGATGACTACGATCTCCTAATTTATTTTTTTGTTTTGCTAAAACTTCGATTTTAGATTGTTGAATAAAGTTTTTTAAAGCCTTAATAAAACGAATGCGTTGAAAATAAAGGAAAGATTTCATTTTAGAAAGAGTCCCTAACACTAAAAACTCTTTACGTAATAGTTCTAGTTTACGTAATGCTTGTTTTTGTAAAACTTTTAATAATTTCACTAAAACATTTAAAGGTTGTTTTTCGTAACGTTTCAGTCGAGCTAAACTCCATTTTGTTTGATAACCTAGCGGAGCATAACGTAAACGAGCAAATTTTTTAACTTGGTCTGTTTTATAATTTTCCAGATACGAATTCCAATAAGACATTTCTGATTTTAATAAAACCACAAAATTTCTATTCATTTTTGAAAGAAAAACGTTCATGAATTTCGTTGTTTTTTGTGATTGTTCACGATTTTCAGTTAAAATAGAACGTAAACGAGCTGTGCCTAAAATTGAAAAATCTGTTTGATTATTTTTTGATTTCTCTTTATTCGTGTTTGAACGATTTAATACAAAACGTCTTTGTGATTTGTTTTGGTTTTTCCCTTGTCTAGTTCTCACAAAATCATTTGTTTTACGTGTAGATCGTAAAGATCGAACATCTGTTTTTTGAAACTTTCTTGTAATTTTTTTACCTTTTTTAACAATTAACATATTTTCTAAAATACGTTGACGGAAACGTTCTAATGTGTTTTTTCTTTTTTTCAAGCGTTTGTCTAAAAGGTTAAATCTGTTTGTTTTTTTTGATGAAGAAAAATTTTCGAATTTTGAATTGTTTTTCTTTTTCTTAGAAAGACTCTTCTGAAGATTGTTTTCTAATGACGGAGTTGTTTTTAGTTGAAAAACATCTTGACTTTTGATTGACGCTTTTTCTAAAACAAATTGATTTTTTAAACAGTTTTGTAATAAATTTGGATTTAATTCTAATTTATCTACAGCAGTTTTAATCGCTTCGCAATTTTGAGCATGAATTTGAATACCAATTTCATACGGAATAAAGCCACGTTCGATTTTAATTTGTGCGATTTTTCCAACTTGTTCAGAATTATTGTATTTTTTTTTTAACAATTCAGGCAATAATTGTTGAAGAGTTTTTCTTAAAAAAATGTCTTCTAGAACAGTTTGTGCGTATTGACGTTTTTCAAATCGAGCAAACCAAACTGTTTCATGTCTTTTTGTAATACCTACACGAAATCCTAAAGGATGAATTTTTTGTCCCATTTATATGTTACTTTAATATTACTGTAGTTTAACAAATTACAGTTGTTGAACTTTTTAGAAATTTAAAAAATTCACTTTTTATAGAGTAAAAAAGTTTGACCAAATTTTCATTTTCAGATTTTTTTAAAAAGATTGAAAAATAATATAGTCTATATTTATTAAATTTGATTAACCGTTTTTTCTGTTTAGATAATTCTAAGATTAAAAATCTAAATTCAATTATTATAAATAGTATAAAAAAAAAAAACAAGTTATTTTCGTTTTAACTAAGGATACTTTTTTTAGATTGAAATATTTTATTGATAAAAGAAAGACAAAACAAAAAATATTGAATTTTTGTTTTGTCTTTATAAGGACCTTTAACCTTAGCAGTCGACCTTAACGAATTTCTCTCCAAAATTGTTAAAAGACTTTAAGTTTTCATTTCGACGTAGAGGTCGAGTGACAAGTTCTAAAATTTCTCGACTATTTGTAAAACCGTGAATTTGAGCAAAAGTAAATTCTACAGACCATTTTGTCGTAATTCCACGTGCTTCTAGGGGGTTGGCATGGGCCATACCAGTAATCACGAGATCCGGTTGTAGTTCTCGGATACGTTGAATTTGATAATAATTATCAGGTTTTTCTACAATACGAGGAAACGGAACCTTCATTTTTTCACAAGTCGTTTCTAAAAGAGCTAACTCAGCTGCTTGAAATCTACGATCCATGTACGGAATTCCAATCTCATAAACAATCATTCCACAACGAATTAAAAAACGAGCTAACGAAATCTCTAATAAATTATCACCCATAAAGAATACGGATTTACCTCGCACATATTTTAAATAATCTTCAAGCCCTTCCCAAATTTTTGTTTCTCGTTTCTCTAAATCTTGAGCAATTATACCAAATGTTTCACAAATTTTTTCAACCCATGCACGTGTCCCATCTGGTCCAATCGGAAACGGAGCTACAATAAGTTGACAGTTTTTACGTCTCATCAACGTTGTTGCTGTACGACTCAAAAAAGGATTGATTCCACATACATAAGTATTTTTACTTAATTGTGGTAGATCAACATATTTTTGACCTGGTAACCAACCTGCAATTTCAATTCCTTGTCTTTTTAATTCTAAAGATAATTGAGTAGCAACAGTATTAGGTAATGATCCGAATAAAACTAAATTAGAAATTTCTTTAGTGTTTGACAAATTAGAAGGACTATTATCCTTTTCTAATGAATATTCTGGACATTTTTGTGCCATTGCTGCTAAAACAGTATCTTCACCTTGAGTGAAAGCATAATCCAGTCCATTTGCTCTAGCAACAACTATAGGGATACCTAATTCTACTTCTAGAAGAGGTGCCATTCCTTCTAAATCCATTTTAATAATTTCTGTAGTGCATGTGCCAATCCATACAATAACACTAGGATTCCTATCTTGTTTAATTTGTAGACACAAACGTTTTAATTCTTTATAATCATTCAGTTGAGCTGAAATATCACTTTCTTCTAATTCGGCCATTGCATAGCGAGGTTCAGCAAAAATCATAACTCCTAATGCATTTTGTAAAAAATAACCACAAGTTTTTGTTCCAATTACTAAAAAAAAGCTATCTTCTATTTTTTGATAAAGCCATGAAACACAACTGATCGGACAAAAAGTGTGGTAATTACCTGTCTCACATTCAAAAACTAATTGATTTTTTTCTTTAATGAATTCAGACATTTAAGTTTTTTGTGTAAAATTCTTTGAAAGAACAAATTTCATTTTTAAAAACAAAATCTTATCTTTTAAAAGCTCAACAAATCTCATATAACACAATCCCATTTTATCAATTGTCATTTCTTATTTAATGAAAAATGGTGACTTTTAAAATCTCGACTCAAAGTATACAAAATTAGCTTCATTACCAATCGAGTTACATCATTCTTTAACTTCTTTGTTTATTCTTCCATAATTAAAAAAACAATGAAGAGAATTAAGTACTGAGTACTTTAAGTTATTTTGCATTTATTAATTTATAACAGATGATTTCTTTTAAATCAACTGCTCTTTTTTTTAGGTTTAATTTAATGTTTTTGAACACAAACTTTCCCATTTATTAAAAATGAGCATTTGCTTTTAACTTAATCCTAGATTGAAAAGAATTTTTTCAATAAAAAAGTCAAAACATTCTTTTCAAATTATCCTGTTTAAGGAGTGATTTCTTTTTCAGCTCTAGTTAAAATTAATATCGGTTTAAGATAAAATGTCTTAGTTGGTTAACCTAAATTTAAATATTTTCTAGTTAAAATATTCTAGGAAAATAATTCGGCTTCAAAACTGTTTATAATGATTTTTAATTTAACAGCTTTTCTTAAAATAATAAATAATGAAATGTAAAAAGTAAAAAGTCAAAAAATGACAAAAAATTTTCTATCTTGTATACCTTAAGACTTAAGATAAACAATCAGAAAATTTTGACCCAGCCTAGGGGCAACCGAGGGCTTCGAGAAGCCTTAGAGGCCCCTAGACCCATTGGGTCTCTAGGGGTCGAAGACCCCTCGACTTTGCGAGGCCTGTTAGGCCTAGAAGCCCGGGAGAAACCCCAAGGGGCCAAAGGCCCCTAAACCCGTTGGGTCTCTAGGCCTAACAGGCCTCGGAACCCCGAGAGGCCAAAGGCCTCTAGCGGCTCGGGGTTCCCCCCTGCATAACAACGTTATACACAAGCTCGTGCACAACACAGCGCGGGGGGGGAA